TGTCATTCAATCGAAGAAGATGGTATCGTTGACATAAGAGATGTCATTTCTAGTCTATCTCTTTCTATATATGGAAAGTTAAGAAATCATCATATAATAATCGAGAAATTGAAATAGAAAAGAAAAAAGGGAGGTTTGTGATGATTTTTAAATCTTTTCTACTAGGTAATCTATTATCCTTATGCATGAAGATAATAAATTCGGTCGTTGTGGTCGGACTCTATTATGGATTTCTGACCACATTTTCCATAGGGCCCTCTTATCTCTTCCTTCTCCGAGCTCGGGTTATGGAAGAAGGAACTGAGAAGGAGATATCAGCAACAACGGGTTTTATTACGGGGCAGCTCATGATGTTCATATCGATCTATTATGCGCCTCTGCATCTAGCATTGGGTAGACCTCATACAATAACTGTCCTAGTTCTACCGTATCTTTTGTTTCATTTCTTCTGGAACAATAACAAAAACTTTTTTGATTATGGATCTACTACCAGAAATTCCATGCGTAATCTCAGCATTCAATGTGTATTCCTGAATAATCTCATTTTTCAATTATTCAACCATTTCATTTTACCAAGTTCAACGTTAGCCAGATTAGTCAACATTTATATGTTTCGATGCAACAACAAGATGTTATTTGTAACAAGTAGTTTTGTTGGTTGGTTAATTGGTCACATTTTATTCATGAAATGGGTTGGATTGGTATTATTCTGGATACGGCAAAATCATTTGATTCGATCTAATAAGTACCTTGTGTCAGAATTGAGAAATTCTATGGCTAGAATCTTTAGTATTCTCTTATTTATCACCTGTGTCTACTATTTAGGCAGAATGCCATCGCCTATTGGTACTAAGAAACTGAAAGAAACCTCAGAAAGGGAAGAAAGCGATCTAGAAACAACTTACGAAACGAAGAAGACGAAACAGGAACAAGAGGGATCCACTAAAGAAGACAAAGATAGCCCGGTTTACGAAGATTCTTATCTTGATATCCATCAAGATAATTGGGAATTGGGAAAACTTAAAGAAGAGAAAACTTATTTTTGGTTTGAAAAACCTATTGTAACTTTTCTTTTCGATTATAAACGATGGAACCGCCCATTGAGATATTTAAAAAATGATAGGTTTGAAAATGCTATACGAAATGAAATGGCACAATATTTTTTTTATATATGCCCAAATAAAGGAAAAAATCTAATCTCTTTTATATAAATAAAAAAAGTAATAAAAAAATGAATACAAAAGAAAAATACAAGAATAGATAAGAAGAAATTCGCCCACCTCCCATATATTTAATCCCTTCACCTATAAAGAAACTAATAACACCAATCCCATTTATCATTCCATCAATTATATATCTATCAAAAAACTGAACTAGTTTAGCTAATTCTCTTACATTTCCAGTAAAAATCTTAGTATAAAAAATATCTATATAACCACGATTATATGACCAGTTATATATCACATTTTTTATTAGGTCGAATAAAATTATCGTGCGGCTCTTCTTCACAAATGAATTGACTAAACTCAAATTCTGTAGAGATGAATAAACGGATCCATATAAAATGGATGCTATAAATAATCCAAAAAAGGCTATACTTACTGAAAAAACTGCATTTTTAAAAAAATCATAAAAATCCGAAGGCTCATTTTGATGGAAAAATTTTGTAGATGGAGTTAACCACTTTGACAATAGATCAGGATCTAGTCCACCAAAATCAATTCCGATTGATCCAATCAATAAAGTAAATAATACCAATATAAGCATGGGAAATAACATAGTATTGTCCGACTCGTGAGGATAGGTGTAAGTATATTTATTTCTAAAGTAAGTACTAAAGTATCGTACTCTATTTTGAAAAAAAATTTCAATTTGATATGTATTTTTTGAAAAAAAAGAAACCTTAGTATTCATTGTTGAAAACAGTAATTTTTTTTTTATTGCTTGGGGTACTTCTTTTCCCCATAAAGATATTGAATAGAAAGAACTATTTTTAGCGCTACTGTAATTTTGAAAATGAATACGTAAATGTCCATCAAAGGTAAGTAAATACATCCGAAACATATAAAATGCAGTGAATCCTGCTGTAAATGAAACGATTATTGCGAAAATTGGTGAATACAACCAACTATCATTAAGAATTTCGTCTTTCGACCAAAAACAAGCAAGAGGTGGAATACCACAAAGAGAAAGTGTACCTAATAAAAAAGTAATTCTTGTAATTGGAATATATTTTGTTAACCCTCCCATAAGAACCATATTTTGACTTTTATCTGGTGAAAATCCAACAATGGATTCCATTGAATGAATAATGGATCCAGATCCTAAAAACAATAAAGCTTTCGAATAGGCATGAGTGATCAAATGGAATAAAGCAGCCCTATAAGAACCTATACCCAGAGCTAATATAATATAACCCAATTGAGACATGGTAGAATAAGCTAAACTTCTTTTAATATCTCTTTGAGCAAGAGCCAAAGTAGCTCCTAATAATACTGTTATTACACCTATTAAGGAAATAAGATTCATTATGTAAGGTATGACTATGAAAAGAGGAAGAAGACGAGCTACAAGAAAAATTCCTGCTGCTACCATAGTAGCAGCATGTATAAGAGCCGAAATGGGAGTGGGTCCTTCCATAGCATCAGGTAACCATATGTGAAGGGGAAATTGTGCAGATTTAGCAACTGCGCCGAGGAATAAAAAAGAAGCACAAAGAGTAATAAATAAAGAATTTACTCCATTATTATGAATTAATTTAGTAACTATTTCGAACAAATCTCGAAATTCTAAACTGCCCGTTATCCAATAAAATCCTAAAATTCCTAATAATAAACCAAAATCCCCTATACGATTGGTTACAAAAGCTTTTTGACAAGCACTTGCTGCAATTGGTCGTGTGAACCAAAAACCTATTAATAAATAGGAACACATTCCTACAAGTTCCCAAAAAATATAAATTTGTATTAAATTAGAACTAGTAACTAATCCCAACATAGAAGTATTGAAAAAACTCATATAAGCAAAAAATCTCAAATATCCTCGATCATGAGACATATAATTATCACTATAAATAAGAACCATGATTCCAACAGTAGTAATTAATATTGGCATAATAGAAGTAAGCGGATCAATCAAGTGTCCAAACTCTAAAGAAAAATCATTATTGACAGTCCAAGACCATAGATATTGATAGATAAAATTTCCGTTTATTTGCTGAATAGAAAGATTAACAGAAAATACCATAGCTATAGTTAGCATCAAAACACTCGGGAAAGCCCACATACGTCGAATATTTTTTGTTGCTGCAGGAATAAGTAGAAGTCCAAATCCTATTAACATAGTAATAGGAAATGGAAGAAAGGATATTATCCATGCATATTTATATGTATGTTCCATAAAAAACACAAATTTTCGTTTTTTTCTTATAATTGTTTCCGATTCACCAATTTTTATTGCTTTTGAAGAAAACAATAAAAAAATGAAAAAAAAAAAAAGATATGAAACCTTAAATATTCTTATTTTACATTTTTCTTACTTTTTTCAGATATTTCAAAAATTTGAAAAAGTTATAAATTGTTGCTTAAATGCTTTGTCCAAATAGCTCGATATAGAGTCATTTTTTAGTTATTAATTTTTTAACTAAAATATTCATTTTTGAAGTAGAAAAATATTTTTTTATAAAAAAAGAGAAGGAGAATATGATATTAAAAAAAAATTTGCCACTAGACTAGAATTGTATTCTAGTAATATATAACCATATCATATACTATAGTAAGCAAAGAAAAAGTAAGAAAAGTAAGCAAAAATAACTATACCAATATCAGTAGAATATGGATATGGATATATAGTTTGCATCAATAAATCAACTAATTCTTCTAGTAATTTTTAAAAAATTACCTAATTTCTATTTTTTATGAAATTGATTGATTGGATTGAAATCCAATAAGATAAGAAAATATCAGAAATCTTATAAAAATCCTTACTTCTTATATTCTATTCTAGAACTGCATAAAAAAAAACGTAAAATGAAAGTTCCTTTTCTTAGCTAACGGAATGTCTTGTTTAACATATTAACTACTAGAAAATTCCTTTTAAAATTTTTCTTTCTTTTCTTCTATTTTTTACTAGTTTATTATATATGTAACACACATGTATATATAAACAATATATTTGTATAAAAAAAAAAAAAAGATTATCGACGAAATTAAATATAATATAAAAAATGTCTAAAACTAAAAAAAAAAAAAAACAATCCATATTGATCAATACATGTCTTTCACATACAACAATAAAAAGGAAGAACTCTTTTTTTTATGGCAGTTCCAAAAAAACGTACTTCTATATCAAAAAAACGTATTCGTAGAAATATTTGGAAGAAAAAGGGAAATTTAGTTGCACTAAAAGCCTTTTCTTTAGCAAAGTCAGTTTCTACGGGAAATTCAAAAAGTTTTTTTGTTCGGCAAACAAATAAGAAAATCTTGGAATAATTTGAATTCCGTGATTTAAAGAACTTTTCTATATATAGAATATGCAAATTTTTCATTAACTTATGTATTTATTTACCTCCTCAAGATTAGTTAGAACTAGCAGACAGATAAGTTAATATTCGACATAAAATAGCTGCTAGTTTGGTTCTAAGTATTATTTTATTTCTTTTCCTAATGGAAAAGAAATAAAATGTAATTATAATGAATATTAAAACTGTTTTATTATATGTCTATCTCAAGATCAAATGAAATTTGTTTTGTTTACTAAGTATTATTCTATATTTAAATTATGTACATAACAAACAACAAATATTAATACACTAATACACTAAATACATTAAAAAGTAGACTAAAAACAAGATTTTTAGAAAACGAGTCTTTTAATTTCTAATTTCGTTTATTAAATTTAGTAATTATATCTTGATATGTATAAAATCATCCTATTTATTTAATTTATATTTATTTTTTGATAAAAAAGATCTTTCTAAGTTTTCTAAGTGTTATTAAAAATGAAAAGAATACTTTAGTTTAAACAAAAGAGTTTAAAAGAACCCTTATTCATCCATTTCCTAAAGGATAACTATATCGGATTCTAGAATCTACATCTAGACGATTCAACATGAATTGACTATTATTATTTCAAGTAAGCCGCTATGGTGAAATTGGTAGACACGCTGCTCTTAGGAAGCAGTGCTAGAGCATCTCGGTTCGAGTCCGAGTAGCGGCATACTCTAAAAGAGATAGAATGGATCTTATAATGTATTTAATTCCCTATTTCAATTCTGTAATGAGACCCTTTTTATGTATGATATTTGCGACTTTAGAACATATATTAACTCATCTCTCTTTTTCGATCGTTTCAATTGTGATTGCGATTCATTTGATGATTCTATCAGTTCACGAAATCATCGGATTACGCCATTCGTCGGAAAAAGGAATGTTAGCTACTTTTTTTTCTCTAACAGGATTATTAGTTATTCGTTGGATTTCTTCGAGACATTTTCCATTAAGTAATTTATACGAGTCATTGATCTTCCTTTCCTGGAGTTTTTCCATTATTCATATGGTTTCCAAGCTATGGAATCATAAAAATGATTTAAGCACAATAACCGCGCCAAGTGCCATTTTTACTCAAGGTTTCGCTACATCTGGTCTTTCAAGTAAAATGCATCAATCAGCAATATTAGTACCTGCTCTACAATCTCAGTGGTTAATGATGCATGTAAGTATGATGTTATTGAGCTATGCGGCTCTTTTATGTGGTTCGTTATTATCAGTCGCTTTTTTAGTCATTACATTTCGAAAAAACATCGATATTTTTTTTAGAAGCAAAAATTTATTAATATTAATTAAGTCATTTTTCTTTGGGAAGATTGAATACTTGAACGAAAAAAGAAGTGTTGTTAAAAGCACTTCTTTTCTTTCATTTCCAAATTATTATAAATATCAATTAATTCAGCGTTTGGATTATTGGAGTTATCGTGTTATTAGTTTAGGGTTTATCTTTTTAACCATAGGTATTCTTTCTGGAGCAGTATGGGCTAACGAAGCATGGGGGTCTTATTGGAATTGGGACCCCAAGGAAACTTGGGCATTTATTACTTGGACCATATTCGCGATTTATTCACATACTAGAACAAATCAAAGTTTGCACGGTACGAATTCGGCACTTGTAGCTTCTATAGGATTTCTTATAATTTGGATATGCTATTTTGGGATCAATCTATTAGGAATAGGTCTACATAGTTATGGTTCATTCACATAAAATCTAATTAAATTGTAGAAATTCCATGCGGAATAAGTAAGACATATATAACGAAAATTTGTGTGAGTTTTTAAGAACTGTTTGAATTAAGATTCAAACAGTTCTTAAAAACTTGGGATACATCTTTCTAATTCACTTTATTATTTTTTTTTCGTTGTACAGCGAATAGTTTCAAAAATATTATAATTTTCAATTATAAGACTTTCTATCTCATTAAGAAAAAAAAACTATCTATGAAAATAATTAGATAGGATAGCTTGTATCTTGTCAACTGATAAAGAAAGAACGAAATCGGGATAAATACCAATTCCTATTACGGGTAAAAGGATACAGATTGAAACAAATAGTTCTCGTGGTCCAGAATCCACGAGATTTGAGTTTAGAACATTGAAAAAATTGTATCCATAGAACATTTGCCGTAACATAGATAACAAATAAATAGGAGTTAATATCATTCCAATTGCCATTACAAGGGTAATTAATATTTTTGGCATTAAAAGATATTTTGGACTGGTAATTAGTCCAAAAAATACTACTAATTCCGCAACAAAACCACTCATTCCCGGCAATGCAAGAGAAGCCATCGAGAAACTACTAAACATGGTAAATATTTTTGGCATTGGAATAGATATTCCCCCCATTTCGTCGAGATAAACAAGACGTATTCTATCACAACTCATTCCTACCAAGAAAAAAAGTGCAGCGCCAATAAATCCATGAGAGAGTATTTGTAAAATGGCTCCGTTGAGTCCCATGTCGGTTATAGAACTAATTCCTATAATTGTGAAACCCATGTGTGATACAGAAGAATAGGCTATTCTTTTTTTTTGATTGCGTTGACCAAGCGAGGTTGAAGCTGCATAAACTATTTGGATTGCCCCCACTATCACTAACCAGGGAGAAAATATAGAGTGAGCATGTGGTAATAATTCCATATTGATACGAATCAATCCATATGCTCCCATTTTTAATAAGATTCCCGCTAGAAGCATACATGTACTGTAATGTGCTTCTCCATGGGTATCTGGTAACCATGTATGTAGGGGTATAATCGGTGATTTGACAGCATAAGCAATAAGGAAGCCCAAATAGAATATTATTTCTAATGTCACAGGATATGACTGATTAGCTAATCTGTCAAAATCCAATGTCGGTTCATTGGAACCATATAAACCCATACTTAGAACTCCTATTAAGAGAAAAATGGAACCCCCCGCAGTGTACAAAATAAACTTTGTAGCCGAGTACAAACGTTTCTTTCCTCCCCACATAGATAAAAGTAAGTAAACAGGAATTAATTCTAACTCCCACATGATAAAAAAAAGTAAAAGATCTCTAGAAGAAAATAATCCTATTTGACCACTGTACATTGCTAACATCAGGAAATAGAACAATCGCGAATTTCGAGTAACAGGCCAAGCTGCTAAAGTAGCTAAAGTAGTGATAAATCCTGTTAGTAAAATAGGTCCTATGGAAAGTCCGTCGATTCCCAGTCTCCAGTGAAAATTGAAAACATTTATCCATTTAGCATCCTCTTCTAATTGAATTAATGGATCGTCCAATTGGAAATGATAACAGAAGACATAGGTTGTTATAAGGAGTTCTAATAAACAAATACATATAGTATACCATCTAAATATCTTATTCCCTTTATGAGGGAGAAATAAAATTGAGGAACCCGCGAATATTGGCAAAACTACAAGTATTGTTAACCAAGGGAAATAACTCGTGATAAAGACAAGATGCGTTTTGACCAAAAAGCCCGTGCTCAAGAAAATATATTCTTTTGAGCACGGGCTTTTATCGGTAAAAAGGAATCAAATGATTCAAGTGGAATTTATTATAACGTATCAATAAGATAGACCCATGCTGCGAGTTGTTTCATGCCATAAATAAACACGGACACTCAAAAAATCTGTTGGACAGGCAGATTCACATCTTTTACAACCTACACAGTCTTCCGTTCTTGGCGCGGAAGCAATTTGCTTAGCTTTACATCCGTCCCAAGGTATCATTTCCAATACATCTGTGGGGCAGGCTCGTACACATTGAGTGCACCCTATACATGTATCATAAATTTTTACTGAATGTGACATTGGGTCTATAAATTCCAGTTTTGAACATAAAAAATTTTCGATCTGGTTCTGGTAAAGTAAAAAAAAAAAAATAATAATAATAAATTTATAATTATATAATTTATTATATATTTATATTTTCTTTATATATAGAAACCAGATGAATCAATGATTTATCAAAAAAAATCTTAAGAATCAAAATTTTTATAAATCTGTTCATCAGAAGGGACCAAGAGACTTTGATTTATCTTTCAACAACCATGATCATATGAGTCGCATGAATCACACGTGCAACTTCACGTTGACTAATGGATCGTCAATATTTCAATCTAAATATATATTGAAATATTACTATACATATTAGTATTATTTGTAAATAAATATGTAAAAGACACTGAAATGATATTTTATAGAAAGTTTTTTCTACAATTTCTATATATATATATATTCTTATATGTATTTATATTATAGTTATGGTTAATTTTTCAACAAACTTGATTGATTAATACGAGTTGATTTTCTGTTACGATAGATCGACGAAACAATAGCTAGCCCAATAGCAGCTTCCGCCGCTGCAATCGCTATAATAAAGATTGAGAAAATCTCGCCTTTTAATTGGCGACTATCAAATATATCAGAAAATAGTACGAGATTAATATTAACCGAATTTAGTATAAGTTCAAGACACATAAGTGCTCTAACCATGTTTCGACTTGTGATCAATCCATAGATACCGATTGCAAATAAATAGACACTCAAAAAAAGTACATGTTCGAACATCATTGACTAACTCCTGATCAACCTCGATTCGTTTCAATATGAACAAAAATTCAACCAAGTTGATTGACTAGAATCGAGCGATTACATAAAAAAGGGAATATTGATAGTAGATTAAACTAAAATTTTTTTTAATTCTAACTAAACTATTTATTATTGACGAGCCATAGTAATTGCGCCTATCAAAGAAACTAAAAGAATTATAGAAATTAGTTCAAACGGAAGATAAAAATCTGTTGATAAATGAATTCCAATTTGTTGAACGTTGTTTATAAAGTCTTGCTCTATAATCTGATTTGATCTTGTAGTCCAAATAATTCCGTACCATGACGTATCTGCGATAGTAGAAATTAGTGAAAAAAGAATACTTATACAAACCAGTGAAGTGACTCCATCTCCAATAGTCCAAAGATAGGAGTCGTTAGAATATTCTGAACCATTCACGAACATAACAGCAAATATGATTAAGACATTTATGGCTCCCACATAAATAAGAAGCTGGGCGGCAGCTACAAAAAAGGAGTTTGATGAAATATAGAATAAGGATATACAAACAAGAACCGATCCCAACGAAAAGGCGGAATAAATTGGATTAGTAAACAATACTACTCCTAGACCTCCTAATATAAGAAATGATCCCAGAAATACTACAAGTATATCATGTATTGGTCCAGGTAAATCCATTATGTATAAGAGAAAAATCAGTCAAAATGTTTCATGACCTTACTAAATAGTCCAGGAAAGAGAGGGGTGTTCCCCTTATTTTTTTTTTCTTCTATATGATGAGTTTTTAATGCAATTAAATCTTAATATGGATGGATTACTGTGGATATAGATAAAGTTATTAAATATTAAAATTATCGGCCAATCTTTTCTTTTTTCTTTTAGAAATTATAATTTTTTAATATTTTAAAATAATTAAGAAAACACATATTCACAGTTTAAATTAAAGAGTGATTCTCAATAATCAATAGTTAATAAGATAAGTTTATTAGGTTCTCATAAAAAAAAAGAAGACTTGTTTCTGTTTATCTTTATATAAAAAAATATTAGTAATCAGTAATCGTTCTTGAATCAAGGGGTTTATCTTTATCCATTTTGATTTGACTGGAATTCATAATTGTTTGAATTGTGTAATCTCCAATTACTGACATTGGTAACCGACCTAATGCAATTTGATTATAATTTAATTCGTGACGATCATAAGTTGAAAGTTCATATTCTTCAGTCATCGATAAACAGTTTGTTGGACAATACTCGACACAATTACCACAAAATATACAGACTCCAAAATCAATACTATAATTAAACAATTGTTTCTTTTTAATCTCTCTTTTAAACCTCCAATCAACAACGGGTAGATCTATGGGACATACACGAACACATACCTCACAAGCAATACATTTATCAAATTCAAAATGAATTCGACCGCGGAAACGTTCTGATGTGATCGATTTTTCATAAGGATATTGAATAGTTACAGGTAAACGATTTGTATGGGATAGGGTAATTATGAAACTTTGACCAATGTACCTTGCCGCCCGTATTGTTTGTTGACCAAAATTTATGAACCCGGTCACCATAGGGAACATATTGTAGATCTCCGTGAATAATTTGATGTTTCTTTCTCTTGTTTAAGATCAGTTATGAATGGAGAATATCGTTATCTTATTCTATTCTTTATAGGTAAATAAGTTGGGAAGAAGTTGTCAATAATAGATTACCCAGAGAAATAGGTAAAAGGAATTTCCATCCAAAATTTAAAAGTTGGTCCATTCTCAGTCTAGGTAAAGTCCATCTTGCTGTGATAGGAATGAACAAAAACAAATAAGCTTTAGCTAATGTAATAAATATACCAATTGTTATTCCAAAAACTCCTGTCATTTTATTTAATCCGAAAAATTCAGGAATAGATATATACGGAATAGAGAAATTCCACCCGCCTAAGTAAAGAACTGTTATAAATAATGAAGAAACTAATAAATTTAGGTAAGAAGCAAGGTAAAATAGAGCATATTTAATACCCGAATATTCTGTTTGATAACCTGCTACTAATTCCTCCTCTGCTTCTGGTAAATCAAAAGGTAATCTCTCACATTCTGCTAGGGAAGAAATTAGAAAAACAACAAACCCTATAGGCTGACGCCACAGATTCCACCCCCAAAAACCATATTTTGACTGTGACTCAACTATATCAACTGTACTTGAACTGTTAGATAATCATAGTCGATAATAACATTACTGTTCATATCGCTATTTCAAAACCGTACATGAGACCTCAGCTTCATACGGCTCCTCTATGGTCACAAATAAATGTAAGTACTTGTTTGGTATTATTGTAATTTTTAGATTCTAATTCTAATACCGGGAAGTCCAAAATTAGACCAACGAAATTCCGTCTGCTAGAATAAAAAAGCGCTTCCGAATTGATCTTTTCCATTAAAATTACAATTTCTCTTTATTCGGTAATAACTTAATCCTTAAATAAAATACTCGTTATATCAATAAATTAGGTTTTATCAATAACTCTAAAGAAAGAATTAGTTAGAAAGAATTGATCATTAATTCCAAATTTATGATTAAGAATTCCATGTATGTATATAGTAGATATGAATATTGAATGGGGAAAAGAAATAAGAAATAAGAAATAAATATCCTGTATCGTATTTTTTTATTTCATTTTTCCCATTCAATATTTTTCATTCTATTTCTTTTGCTCCTGTCCTATTCTTCTTTCTCAGAGGAGAGGAGGTACTCTGAAAAAAAAAATAAAGGATTAATTCGTTTTTTATAGTCATTTCTTTAATCAGTGAATAGGAGCATACTCGAGATCGGAATCGTGGAGAAGTACTACTTGGTCATTTCTACCAACTTAAAGTCCTCATTATGATTCGTTTTATCCAAAGCTTTATGTAAAAAAATCCTTTTTTTTATCTTAAATTATCTCCATTACTAATCTTTTGTGTACCTTGGTGTTCCTAACTGTCCACTGATTTTTTATTGATCTCCAGTATGGTAATAAATACAAGACAGTAGTAGAAACCCCATACGGGTGATCTTTTGTACCCGCTTCAAGATATGATAATTGGTCAAAGAATCTTAACCTTGGGGTAAACAGTTTATACTGCTTATGTTTCTATTCTCGTACATAGGGAATGAGATTTAATCCTCTTACTGCAAATTTATAAGCAGTTTGCTTTTACTCATCTAACTATCTAGCTTAATTCATCAACCCTAATAATAAATAAAAAAGAAAATATCCATTGAATATAATATATTAAATTTCTTTATTCTATTTCTAGTTCTAGAAAAGAGGGAAAATAATAATGTTCTGCCGAATCACACGTAGAGATATTGATAACACACATAGAGTTAATGGTATTTCATAACTGATAGATTGAGCAGCAGCCCGTAGACCACCTGAAAAGGAATATTTATTATTCGACCCATATCCTGACATAAGAAGTCCAATAGGGGCAATACTTGAAATGGAGATCCATAAAAAAACGCCTATACTAAGATCGGCCAAAACAAGGTGATATCCAAAAGGAATTACTAAATAACTTAGTAGAACAGATATGACCGCTATAGACGGTCCCGCGCTGAACAAACGAATATCTCCTCTAGATGGGAGAAGATCTTCTTTAAAAACTAATTTGGTTCCATCTGCTATAGCTTGAAGAATTCCCAATGGACCGGCATATTCAGGCCCAATGCGTTGTTGTATTGCTGCAGATATTTCTCTTTCTAACCACACAATTACTAGTACCCCTATTGTTATTCCCAATATAAGGGTGAAAATAAGAACAAAGATCCATATTAGTCCATAGACTTCTTTTAAAGATTCCGATCTAGAAAAAGAATTTATAGCTTGTATTTCCGCTTCTGTCATATCAATTATCATTTCAACGATCAACTTCTCCCATAATGATATCTATACTACCTAATATCGTCATGATATCTGCCAATTTCATTCTTTTAACTAGTTGAGGGAGAATTTGCAAATTGATAAAACCGGGTGGACGAATTTTCCATCTCCAAGGGAAAACACTACTATCTCCTATCAAATAAATTCCTAATTCTCCTTTTGGGGCTTCTACTCTCACATAAAGTTCTTGCTTCGACAATTCAAAATTGGGCGAAAGTTTTTTAGTAATAAATCTATATTCAAAATTATTCCATTCGGAATTTTTTGCTTTATCAAAACGTCGGACTTCTAAATTCTCATAAGGTCCTCCAGGAATTCCTTCTAGAGCCTGTTGAATAATTTTTATAGATTCCTTCATTTCACCGATTCGTACTAAATAACGAGCTAGTGAATCTCCTTCTTTTTGCCATTGGACTTCCCAATCAAATTTATTGTAACACTCATAACTATCAACTTTACGAAGATCCCATTGGATTCCAGAAGCCCGTAACATTGGTCCTGATAAACCCCAATTTATTGCCTCCTCTCCACCAATAATGCCCACTCCTTCAACGCGTTCCAAAAAAATAGGATTACGCGTAATAAGTTTTTGATATTCAACAATTCCTGTTAAAGAATAATCGCAAAAATCCAAACATTTCTCTATCCAGCCATAAGGTAAATCGGTAGCAACCCCCCCAATACGGAAATAATTATGCATCATTCGCATACCTGTAGCGGCTTCGAATAGATCATATAACAATTCCCTTTCTCTTAAAATATAGAAAAAGGGAGTCTGTGCACCGATATCTGCCATAAAAGGTCCAAGCCATAATAAATGAGAAGCTATACGACTCAGTTCTAGCATAATTATTCTAATGTAACTGGCTCTTTTAGGTACTTGAATGCTTTCTAATCGTTCTGGTGCATTTACTGTTATTGCTTCTGTGAACATAGTGGCTAAATAATCCCACCGTGTTACATAAGGCAAATATTGTATAATTGTTCGATTTTCCGCTATTTTTTCCATCCCTCTATGTAAATAACCCAATATAGGTTCACAATCAATAACATCTTCACCATCGAGAGTAACAATTAGTCGAAGAACACCATGCATTGATGGGTGGTGAGGACCCATATTCACTATCATGAGATCCTTTCTTGTAGCTGGTACAGCCATAACTTTTCTTCCTTAATTCAATTCAGTATTCCATGAATTTAGCAAAATGAAGTTGATCAAAATGCAAAATTTAATAACTAAAGAAAAAATTCAAACCAATCTTAAACTTAAAATTAACGAGTTTTTGACTCCCGAATACCCAACTGGTTAATCAATTTCTTATAACGTACTCGATTTTTCTTTGACAAATAATCCAACAGCCGTTGACGTTTTCCCAGAATTTTTCGTAGACCTCTTTGTGATAAAAAATCTTTTTTATGTAATTTTAAATGTGAAGTAAGTCTTTGTATCTTATCAGTGAAACTAAATACTTGAAATTCAACAGATCCACAGTTTTTTTCTTTTTCTTGTCGAATAGCTGAGATGAATGAATTTTTGACCATAAAAACAAAATTTTCTTTTTTTTCTTTTACGCGAATTTTACCGATCAGGAAAAATAAAAATATTTATTATACGTGTTATTTGCAGTTATTTGAATTTAGTACAAAAAAATTTCTCATTTCTTCATATAGAATTTTTTCTATCCAATATCCAAATTAAATTTTCAATTTGATTTGGATAGAAAGGAACGATCCATTTTTTTTTTCAAGATTTTCCTATTCAGGAAAGAAAATGTTTTTTCGATAAAGAAAAATAGATATAAGATATAGAGGAAATATACTATGTTATATTTATATTTATTATATACTATTAATATAATTAAAGAATTTAAAGAATTCTGAATCGTGGATACATATGTATTCTTGATATACTGAAATTACTGCCATTATTGGTATCAAACCAATAACGATTCATACAAGCTAAATCTTCTAATCGATAATTGGGCCAAAGAAAAAATTTGAATTTAATGAATTTCTTTGTATATGTATTAAGATGTTTTTCCTTGTTCAAAAATTGTCCACAGTTGTTTATGTTGTTTTGATTACAGAATATTGGATTTCTACCCATAATATTCCAATTCTGAGAATTAAAACAAATGAAAATTCTCAATTCTCTACGACGTCTGGGGGATAGAATATTTTCAGGAACAAGGAAATCATAATAATTTTTGTTATTTTTAGTCATAAGTATATTGCTGTGTTGTGCAACAGATTCATGAAATTTTTTTTTATCAACATATTCTTTTTTTATTATGTATTTTCCATCAGTTTGGCGTTTAGTCTTATCAACCAATGAAATACCTATGGTTTGATATATAATATCTTTTCCATCCCTTTTCATAGATAGACGAATTGGTTCGACAATAAATATGCCTCTTTTTACCAATTCTGTAAGAGTTAGATCTTTCTGAATCAACATTACATCTAGATGCATCTCTCCTCTTTGAATTGAAGATATAGCTATTTCCTTTGGATCTATCAGTCTAAGTAGAAGACAATATACCTTTATATTATTGATCATTCTTTGATTCAAGAGATCATCCCATCTTAATTGAAAAAGAAAATATTTTTTCAAGAAGAAATTGAGTTCTGCTTCTTTCTTGCTCTTAGATTGTTTTTTTTTTCTACTTTTTTTAATGTCTGTTCTTGTATAATCTGTCTCAACATCTTTTTCATTTTGTTTTTGTAAATCTAATACAAGATTTCCTTGACCTTGTTGTTCATTTTTTTTTTTTACATTGATCTTTTTACTTTTACTAATATTTTCATAGAAATGAAAATTAAAAATAAGTAATTTGGTAGGTATGATCCACGGTTTTATTTTATACGCATTAAAAAGTAGTAATAATTCTGGGAAAAACCAAGGTTCTAGATTTGATATGCTACGATAGAATTTTTCTTGATTCATTCCCATCCAATCAAAAAAGGATTTTTTTTTTAATTTTTGATAATTTAGATTTTTCGTATTTTTATGAATCTTGGTGTTGATAGGCGTATTGGCCCGGGTCTCAATATCAATATTATTTCTAATACAGAAATCGGGAATTTTAGAATTTAAAAATAGTCTATCCATATTTTTGTCCGTATCAATGAGAAATCTTTTTTCTAGATAATTATTAATAACTATCCTTATCAATCCATAAAAGGGTTCGGGTTTTAGTGTATTGAAATTAGATGAAATTTTTTTGTTTTCCACTTCTTGTAATTGTAACGTTGATTCATAAATATATGAGTTTTTATTATCCTCAAAATTTATATATTTATATGATAAAATATCATATCCGAAATGTTTTTTCAATTTGTCTTTTTGACTCATCAATGAATTTACTGCATAGTAATTTTCTTTCATGTAATGAATTAATTGGTCTTTTTCTTTTTTATATAAATCCGATTTCGTTGAGTCTTTTTTTTGAATTATACGACATTGGTTGGCCCTATTTTGCCATTTTTTTGGTACTAAATAAGACCACTTAGTCTGAGATAAATTATATTGATAATGACCCCTTAACCACATTTTCCATTTATTCATTCTATACTTATGTATTTTCTTATGCTTTGGTTTGGAACCAAATATTCCTTGTGTTGTACAATAATTCTTTATTATATCTGTAAGAAAAGGATAGGTGTTATGATATTGAAGTACAGATTTCAAAGCATATTTATTAAGTAATTGATTTTGCGAGAATTTGTAAAATATATATGCTTGAGACAAAGAAGATAAGTCCCAATAAATATTAGAATTTTTGTTGCTACTACTAAAATTAGTTTTATAAAAAATATTATAAAACGACTTTTTTATAGTCGAAATAAAGTTCATTATTTTTTGATTTGTCTTTTCAATTCCTTCTTGATTTGTTTTATCATTATAAATGTATTTAGTTAAAATTTTGTCTGTTGATTTAAAACTTGGAATCTTAATGATACATAGTAATAGATTTATGTATATTTTTTCAATGAAAGATTTTATAAAATAATGCGATTTACGTATTAATTGGATATTTTTTCTTTTAAATATTTGCCAAATATCCTTCTGTAATTCCGCTCTTTTATCATCATAAGTTAGAACTATTTTTTTATTGTCTTTTGTGATTCCTTTTATTTGACTCCTAATTGTGATTGTCTTATTAGCAAGATCTTTCATTTTTGTTTCGATGAGTGAATAATTTTCATTTCCGCAATTCAGGAATTGAATTGCAATCGTCGATTCGCGACGAATCTTATTATTTATATTAGAATCTCTTCCATTTTTATTTTTAGTCGGTTCATATATTTTAACCCTACTCGATTTTAATATGGGTTTTACTTTTTCAAGTTCTTTCATTATTAGGTCCATAAATAGAATTATTTTGATGACCCATCTTGTTTTTTTTTTTGAAACTTTTAGAACCCCATTTCCTCTTTCTTTGAAAACTCTTATAACTTCTAAAAGTTTCTTTTTCGCTTTTATCGTTTTTTTTTCGAGTTCTTTAAAAATGGGTTCAAAGAAAGAAGGTCGTTTTCGGGGAGACCCAAAAGGTAGCTCTGCTTCTCTTCCCCAAACTGTTAAAAAACAAAAGTTATCTTTTTTCTCTTTTTTTTGCCTTTGCTGATCTCCATAATTAAATCGTACCTTAGATCTTTGCCAAGGTTTCAGACAAAAAGGAAATAGAATCTTTATTTGAATACCATCTCTTAACCAATTTTGGGGAAATTCCGTTTCTGATAATTGAACACCATTATAAGTACATTTAACATGCATTTCCCCATTCCATTCCTTCCAATCCTCGTACCATTCGGGGAATTGAAACAATAACATACGACTAATATTTTTAGCTATTATTAATACGGGAAATAGAACATATTTTCTAAGAAAAGATTGAGTTACTAATATTAAACCTCTTATTGCTTGAGTAAATAGAAAGCTATCCCAAGCCTCTGATATTGCTATTCGTTCATTTTCCTCTTCTTTCTCTTTGTTTGTTTTCTCATTTTCTTTTGTATGTTCTTGCTCAAAATAATAAATTTGAGATTCTGAGGTTCTCCCTAACCAATTCCTAATTTTAAATATATCAAAAAACGAAAAAAAAAATGTTTTGTCTATTCGATCCAAAAAAAGTGGAGAATGCGCATTTGCTTGAAATATTTTCAAGATAATTGTTTTACGTCTTTGAGCACGCATAGATCCTTTGATTATACCACGGCGAAAATCCGATTGTTGTGAGTAACGTATCAAAGCCACCTCGTCTTCTTCATCACTAGTATTACTAGTAGTATTATTAGGAGTACTCGAATTAGTACTCTGATCGTTATCAGTATAAATTATTATGCGTTTCCCTTTTCTTGACCGAATTTCGGGATCTTCCGTCGATTCTTCTTCATCTTCTTCTTCCAAATCATCTGTTAATTTGTATGACCATCTAGAGACCTTTTTACTAATTTCTTCCATTCCAATAGAATTTTTTCTAATTTTTATTAGATCATTTGGATCAGTTGTAATTATATCGAATAAAAATTTCAAAGATTTTTTTTGACTTTCTGAATCTATTCCTTGCGCACGTTCAAAATAAAATTTTTCAATTGAGGTTAAGGAATTCTCAATAGGATTCGATAAAAATTTCTCATCAGAATAAAACCTATTCTTTTTATGTTCAAATGTTTGAGAATTTTTAGGAAATAGACCATGAATTTTATTTATCCACAATATTTCTAAGGAATCCACTCTTGAAGTTATTAAATCAGTCATGATTTCATCTGAATCTACATTTTTTATTGTTCCGCGATAAGGTCCATTCAAAAAGGGATCATACATTTTGGGTAAATATTCTTGTTCATGCTCATCATCACATAATCTGGTTCTTTTTTCTAGTATATTTAAAGCAAAAGATCCTTTCTCTTTTTCTAAATTTTGTATTCTACTTACAAATTCGTTCCTTAAGTTGTATTTTTTTTGTTCATTATTAAAAATCCAATAATTATATAGGTCTTCGTGGTATAGTTTTTCTGTCGTGTAGAAAGAAATTTTTCGCTCTATCATTTCTGAAAAGGTTGATAAACTTGGCGGATATGTAAAAGAGATTAGATTTTTTCCTTTATTTGGGCATATATAAAAAAAATATTGTGCCATTTCATTTCGTATAGCATTTTCAAACCTATCATTTTTTAAATATCTCAATGGGCGGTTCCATCGTTTATAATCGAAAAGAAAAGTTACAATAGGTTTTTCAAACCAAAAATAAGTTTTCTCTTCTTTAAGTTTTCCCAATTCCCAATTATCTTGATGGATATCAAGATAAGAATCTTCGTAAACCGGGCTATCTTTGTCTTCTTTAGTGGATCCCTCTTGTTCCTGTTTCGTCTTCTTCGTTTCGTAAGTTGTTTCTAGATCGCTTTCTTCCCTTTCTGAGGTTTCTTTCAGTTTCTTAGTACCAATAGGCGATGGCATTCTGCCTAAATAGTAGACACAGGTGATAAATAAGAGAATACTAAAGATTCTAGCCATAGAATTTCTCAATTCTGACACAAGGTACTTATTAGATCGAATCAAATGATTTTGCCGTATCCAGAATAATACCAATCCAACCCATTTCATGAATAAAATGTGACCAATTAACCAACCAACAAAACTACTTGTTACAAATAACATCTTGTTGTTGCATCGAAACATATAAATGTTGACTAATCTGGCTAACGTTGAACTTGGTAAAATGAAATGGTTGAATAATTGAAAAATGAGATTATTCAGGAATACACATTGAATGCTGAGATTACGCATGGAATTTCTGGTAGTAGATCCATAATCAAAAAAGTTTTTGTTATTGTTCCAGAAGAAATGAAACAAAAGATACGGTAGAACTAGGACAGTTATTGTATGAGGTCTACCCAATGCTAGATGCAGAGGCGCATAATAGATCGATATGAACATCATGAGCTGCCCCGTAATAAAACCC